GCTAGCGTAGCTTAACTAAAGCATAACACTGAAGATGTTAAGATGGGCCCTAGAAAGCCCCGCGGGCACAAAGGCTTGGTCCTGACTTTACTGTCAACTTTAGCTAAATTTACACATGCAAGTATCCGCGACCCTGTGAGAATGCCCATAGTTTTCTGCCCGAAAACAAGGAACTGGTATCAGGCACATCCTATTTAAAGCCCATGACGCCTTGCTTAGCCACACCCTCAAGGGAACTCAGCAGTGATAAACCTTAAGCTATAAGTGAAAACTTGACTTAGTTAAAGCTAAGAGGGCCGGTAAAACTCGTGCCAGCCACCGCGGTTATACGAGAGGCCCAAGTTGACAGACACCGGCGTAAAGCGTGGTTAAGATAAACTGAAACTAAAGCCGAACATCTTCAGGGCAGTTATACGCATCCGAAGACACGAAGCCCCACCACGAAAGTGGCTTTATTATTACTGACCCCACGAAAGCTATGATACAAACTGGGATTAGATACCCCACTATGCTTAGCTGTAAACATTGATAGAATCCTACACTCTCTATCCGCCTGGGGACTACGAGCATTAGCTTAAAACCCAAAGGACTTGGCGGTACTTTAGATCCCCCTAGAGGAGCCTGTTCTATAACCGATGACCCCCGTTCAACCTCACCCTCCCTTGTTTCTCCCGCCTATATACCGCCGTCGTCAGCTTACCCTGTGAGGGCCTAATAGTAAGCAAAATTGGCATCGCCCAGAACGTCAGGTCGAGGTGTAGCGCATGAGAGGGGAAGAAATGGGCTACATTCGCTAATACAGCGAATACGAACGATGTATTGAAAACGTACATCCGAAGGAGGATTTAGCAGTAAGCGGAAAATAGAGTGTTCCGCTGAAATCGGCTCTGAAGTGCGTACACACCGCCCGTCACTCTCCCCAAGCACTCCAACTTAGATTAACTAAACCGATTTAACCGCGAAGGGGAGGCAAGTCGTAACATGGTAAGTGTACCGGAAGGTGCACTTGGAAAAATCAGAGTATAGCTAAGACAGCATAGCATTTCCCTTACACTGAAAAGTCATCCGTGCAAATCGGATTACCCTGAAGCCAACTAGCTAGCCCACCCCATAAGAACAACAATACCCTATTTATAAACCCAAACATACGACACCCCGTTTAACAAACCATTTTTCCTCCCTAGTATGGGCGACAGAAAAGGAGCTACCGGAGCAATAGAGAAAGTACCGCAAGGGAACGCTGAAAGAGAAATGAAACAACTCAGTTAAGCCTAAAAAAGCAGAGACTACCCCTCGTACCTTTTGCATCATGATTTAGCTAGTATTACCCAAGCAAAGAGTACTTTAGTTTGAGCCCCCGAAACTAAGTGAGCTACTCCAAGGCAGCCTATTAATAGGGCAAACCCGTCTCTGTGGCAAAAGAGTGGGAAGAACTTTGAGTAGAGGTGACAGACCTACCGAACCTAGTTATAGCTGGTTGCCTGAGAAATGGATAGGAGTTCAGCCTCCCGGATTCTCCCCTCACCGCGGTCTCACCCCTACCGACACTTGAGAAGCCGAGAGAGTTAATCAAAGGGGGTACAGCCCCTTTGAGACAAGATACAACTTTCCCAGGAGGGTAAAGATCATAATTATTAAGGTAATAATGCCCTGGTGGGCCTAAAAGCAGCCATCCTCATAGAAAGCGTTAAAGCTCAAGCATTAAACCAACCCATATATTTAGATAATCAAATCCCAACCCCCTAACACTATCAGGCCATCTCATGCAAACATGAGAGTGCACATGCTAATATGAGTAATAAGAGAGCATCAGTCTCTCTCCTTGCACACGTGTAAATCGGAACGAACCCCCACCGAAACTTAACGGCCCCAAACGAAGAGGGTAATGAACAACAAGTAAAACAACCAGAAAAACATCCAATAATCAACCGTTAACCCCACACTGGTGTGCTTTCTAAGGAAAGACTAAAAGAAAAAGAAGGAACTCGGCAAACATTTACAAGCCTCGCCTGTTTACCAAAAACATCGCCTCTTGCAAAATCTAAGAATAAGAGGTCCAGCCTGCCCTGTGACTATATGTTTAACGGCCGCGGTATTTTAACCGTGCGAAGGTAGCGCAATCACTTGTCTTTTAAATGGAGACCTGTATGAATGGCATAACGAGGGCTTAACTGTCTCCTTTTTCAAGTCAATGAAATTGATCTCCCCGTGCAGAAGCGGGGATAAGCACATAAGACGAGAAGACCCTATGGAGCTTTAGACACTAAGGCATATCATGCTAAACACCCCTAAACAAAGGACTAAGCCAAATGATTCATGCCCCCATGTCTTTGGTTGGGGCGACCGCGGGGAAATAAAAAACCCCCACGTGGAATGGGAGCACTGCCTCCTACAACCAAGAGCTGCAGCTCTAACAAACAGAATTTCTGACCAATAAGATCCGGCAATGCCGATCAACGGACCGAGTTACCCTAGGGATAACAGCGCAATCCCCTTTTAGAGCCCATATCGACAAGGGGGTTTACGACCTCGATGTTGGATCAGGACATCCTAATGGTGCAGCCGCTATTGAGGGTTCGTTTGTTCAACGATTAAAGTCCTACGTGATCTGAGTTCAGACCGGAGTAATCCAGGTCAGTTTCTATCTATGACATGCTCTTTTCTAGTACGAAAGGACCGAAAAGAGGAGGCCAATACTCAAAGCACGCCTCACCCCTCCTAATGAAAACAACTAAAATAGGAAAAAGGGCATACCCCTTTAGACGCCTAAAATAACGGCATGTTGGGATGGCAGAGCCCGGTCACTGCAAAAGACCTAAGCCCTTTTCACAGAGGTTCAAATCCTCTTCCTAACTATGATTACCGCCCTTATAACCCACATCCTTAACCCCCTGGCTTTCATCGTACCCGTTCTCCTTGCCGTAGCTTTCCTTACATTAATCGAACGAAAAGTTCTAGGCTATATACAACTGCGGAAAGGCCCCAACATCGTGGGGCCATACGGCCTTCTCCAGCCAATCGCAGACGGAGTAAAACTCTTTATTAAAGAGCCCGTTCGACCCTCAACTTCCTCCCCTGTCCTCTTCCTTCTCGCCCCAATGCTTGCGTTAACACTTGCTCTAACCCTCTGAGCCCCTATGCCTCTCCCATATCCCGTTACTGACCTTAACCTCGGAATCCTTTTTATCCTCGCTCTCTCGAGCCTCGCGGTCTATTCAATTCTTGGCTCAGGGTGGGCATCAAATTCAAAATATGCTCTCATTGGAGCCTTACGAGCCGTAGCCCAAACCATTTCCTACGAAGTCAGTCTGGGATTAATTCTGCTTAACGCCATTATTTTCACGGGCGGATTTACTCTGCAAACCTTTAACGTTGCACAAGAAGCCATCTGACTTGTAATCCCAGCCTGACCTCTTGCCGCAATATGATATATTTCGACACTAGCCGAAACAAACCGAGCCCCTTTTGATCTTACTGAAGGAGAGTCCGAACTAGTTTCAGGATTCAACGTCGAGTATGCAGGGGGCCCCTTCGCCCTATTTTTCCTAGCGGAATATGCAAATATTCTTCTTATAAACACCCTTTCCGCTACACTATTCTTAGGAGCCTCACACATCCCAACTATACCAGAACTAACCGCCACAAACCTAATGATTAAAGCAGCCCTCCTCTCGATAGTCTTCTTATGGGTGCGAGCATCCTACCCACGATTCCGATATGATCAGCTTATACATCTGATCTGAAAAAACTTCCTACCACTTACGCTGGCCCTTGTAATTTGACACCTTGCGCTTCCTATCGCATTTGCAGGCCTACCTCCCCAGCTATAACACCGGATTCGTGCCTGAAGCCCAAGGGCCACTTTGATAGAGTGAACTATGGGGGTTAAAGTCCCCCCGACTCCTTAGAAAGAAGGGACTCGAATCCTACCTAAAGAGATCAAAACTCTTTGTGCTTCCACTACACTACTTCCTAGTAAAATCAGCTAATTAAGCTTTTGGGCCCATACCCCAAACATGTTGGTTAAAATCCTTCTTTTACTAATGAGCCCGTACATCTTAGCCACCCTCCTATTTGGCCTAGGCCTGGGGACAACAATTACATTTGCAAGCTCGCACTGGCTCCTTGCATGAATGGGGCTTGAAATAAACACCCTCGCCATTATTCCACTAATAGCACAAAACCACCACCCCCGAGCGGTCGAAGCAACCACTAAATACTTTCTTACGCAAGCCACTGCAGCCGCCATACTTCTTTTTGCCAGCACCACTAACGCCTGACTAACCGGACAGTGAAGCATTGAACAAATAACACACCCCCTTCCCACCACTATAATTATTATTGCACTAGCACTAAAAATTGGGTTAGCCCCCGTCCACGCGTGACTGCCCGAAGTTCTTCAAGGCCTAGACCTTACTACAGGACTCATTTTGTCTACCTGACAAAAACTTGCTCCGTTTGCCCTTCTACTACAGATTCACCCCGCCAACCCAACCATCCTCATTGCACTAGGCCTGGCATCGACCCTTGTAGGTGGCTGAGGCGGCCTAAACCAAACCCAACTCCGTAAGATCCTGGCGTACTCCTCGATTGCTCACCTAGGATGGATAATTTTAGTCTTGCAATTCTCGCCTTCCCTTACCCTCCTAACCCTCCTCACATATTTCGTTATGACATTCTCAACCTTCCTTGTATTTAAACTCAACAAGGCAACAAACATCAACGCACTTGCCACCTCCTGAGCGAAAGCCCCCGCCCTAACATCTCTAACCCCTCTTGTTCTCCTCTCTCTAGGAGGCCTCCCACCACTAACTGGTTTTATACCAAAATGACTAATTTTACAAGAGCTTTCTAAACAAGATCTTGCCCCAGTCGCAACTTTGGCCGCCCTCTCCGCTTTACTAAGCCTGTACTTCTACCTACGCCTGTCTTACGCGATAACCCTCACCATGTCACCAAATAATCTTACCGGAACAACCTCATGACGCCTCCCCTCTCTTCAATCCACCCTACCCCTGGCCACATCCATCGTCGCCACCCTATTACTTCTCCCCCTTACCCCGGCCGTATCGGCAATACTAACCCTGTAAGGGACTTAGGATAGTACCCAGTCCAAGGGCCTTCAAAGTCCTAAGCGGGAGTGAAAATCTCCCAGCCCCTGATAAGACTTGCGGGACACTACCCCACATCTCCTGCATGCAAAACAGACACTTTAATTAAGCTAAAGCCTTACTAGACAGGCAGGCCTCGATCCTACAAACTCTTAGTTAACAGCTAAGCGCCCAAACCAGCGAGCATCCGTCTACCTTTCCCCGCCTTTTTCAAAGGGGGAAGGCGGGGAAAGCCCCGGTAGACGCCTAGTCTACTCCTTAAGATTTGCAATCTTACATGTCAAACACCTCGAGGCTTGGTAAGAAGAGGGCTTAAACCTCTGTATATGGGGCTACAATCCACCGCTTACTCAGCCACCTTACCTGTGGCAATCACACGTTGATTCTTCTCGACTAACCATAAAGACATCGGCACCCTATATCTAGTATTTGGTGCATGAGCCGGAATAGTAGGAACGGCCTTAAGCCTGCTCATCCGAGCTGAACTAAATCAACCAGGCGCCCTACTTGGGGACGACCAGATCTACAATGTAATTGTTACGGCACACGCCTTCGTAATAATTTTCTTTATAGTAATGCCAATTATGATTGGAGGGTTTGGAAACTGACTCATCCCCCTAATGATTGGAGCCCCAGACATGGCATTCCCCCGAATGAATAATATGAGCTTCTGACTTCTTCCTCCCTCTTTCCTACTGCTTCTGGCTTCTTCCGGAGTTGAAGCTGGTGCCGGAACCGGTTGAACAGTATACCCTCCCCTAGCCGGTAACCTAGCCCACGCTGGAGCATCCGTCGACCTAACTATCTTCTCCCTTCACTTAGCAGGTGTGTCATCAATTCTTGGAGCAATCAACTTCATCACAACCATCATTAATATGAAACCTGCAGCTATTTCCCAATACCAAACACCCCTATTTGTATGAGCGGTTCTAATTACAGCCGTTCTTCTCCTCCTATCTCTGCCAGTTCTTGCTGCAGGGATTACAATACTACTTACAGACCGAAATCTAAACACAACCTTCTTTGACCCTGCGGGAGGAGGGGATCCCATCCTTTATCAACACCTGTTTTGATTCTTTGGCCACCCAGAAGTTTATATTCTTATTCTTCCGGGCTTTGGTATAATTTCTCACATCGTCGCTTATTATGCTGGTAAAAAAGAACCTTTCGGGTACATGGGTATAGTATGGGCCATGATGGCCATCGGCCTACTAGGCTTCATTGTATGAGCCCACCACATGTTTACAGTTGGAATAGACGTAGACACACGAGCATACTTTACGTCCGCAACAATAATTATCGCGATTCCTACTGGTGTAAAAGTCTTCAGCTGACTGGCAACCCTGCACGGCGGAGTTTTAAAATGAGAAACCCCTCTTTTATGAGCCATTGGCTTCATTTTCCTCTTTACAGTTGGGGGGCTAACAGGCATTGTTTTAGCCAATTCATCCCTAGACATCGTACTCCACGACACATACTACGTAGTAGCCCACTTCCATTACGTTCTATCAATAGGAGCTGTATTTGCCATCGTTGCTGGATTTGTACACTGATTCCCCCTATTTACAGGATACACTCTTCACAGCACATGAACTAAAATTCACTTCGGCGTAATGTTTGTAGGAGTAAACCTAACATTCTTCCCCCAACATTTCCTAGGGTTAGCTGGAATGCCCCGACGATATTCGGACTACCCAGATGCCTATACCCTATGAAACACAGTCTCCTCTATTGGATCACTAATCTCCTTAGTAGCAGTAATCATGTTCTTATTTATTATTTGAGAAGCATTCGCCGCCAAACGTGAAGTACTGTCAGTTGAACTAGCCACAACTAACGTGGAATGACTGCATGGCTGCCCACCCCCATACCACACATTCGAAGAGCCTGCATTTGTTCTAGTTAAATCAGACTAACGAGAAAGGGAGGAGTTGAACCCCCGTAGGCTGGTTTCAAGCCAACCACATTACCGCTCTGTCACTTTCTTCATAAGACACTAGTAAAATAGTCTATTACACTGCCTTGTCGAGGCAGAATTGCGGGTTAAACCCCCGCGTGTCTTGCACAAATAATGGCACATCCCTCTCAGCTAGGATTTCAAGATGCAGCTTCACCTGTCATAGAAGAGCTTCTTCACTTTCACGATCACGCCCTGATAATCGTCTTTCTAATCAGCACATTAGTACTTTACATTATTATCGCTATAGTCTCAACTAAACTTACTAACAAATATATTCTAGATTCCCAAGAAATTGAAATTATCTGAACAGTTCTCCCGGCTATTATCCTTATTCTTATTGCCCTTCCTTCCCTTCGCATCCTTTACCTTATGGACGAAATCAACGACCCACACCTAACGATTAAAGCCATAGGACATCAATGATACTGAAGCTACGAGTATACAGATTACGAAGACTTAGGTTTCGATTCATACATGTTACCAACACAAGACCTCGCTACAGGACAATTCCGTCTACTTGAAGCAGATCACCGAATGGTTGTGCCCATTGAGTCACCCATTCGTGTTTTAATTTCCGCTGAAGACGTCCTTCACTCGTGGGCCGTTCCCTCTCTTGGTGTAAAAATAGACGCAGTCCCAGGACGATTAAATCAAGTAGCCTTTATTTCATCCCGACCCGGAGTCTTTTATGGACAGTGCTCCGAAATCTGTGGAGCCAACCACTCCTTTATACCTATCGTAGTAGAAGCAGTTCCACTAGAACATTTTGAAAACTGATCATCTCTAATACTTGAAGACGCCTCGCTAAGAAGCTAAACCGGGCACAGCGTTAGCCTTTTAAGCTAAAGATTGGTGACTCCCAACCACCCCTAGCGACATGCCCCAACTCAACCCCGCACCCTGGCTTGCCATTCTCGTCTTCTCTTGATTAATTTTCTTAATCATTGTTATTCCAAAAGTTATAGCCCACACCTTCCCAAATGAACCCTCGCCCCAAAGTACAGAAAAACCTAAAGGGGAACCTTGAAACTGACCATGATACTAAGCTTCTTTGACCAATTTATGAGCCCTGTATATTTAGGCATTCCTTTAATTGCCCTAGCCCTTACCCTTCCGTGACTTCTGTTCCCTACACCAACAACTCGATGACTAAACAACCGACTCCTTACGTTACAAAACTGATTCATTGGACGACTCACCCGAGAACTCTTTTTACCTGTTAACCTCCCAGGGCATAAATGAGCCGTTTTGTTAGCCTCATTAATGTTATTCCTCATCTCCCTTAACATACTAGGCCTTCTTCCCTACACCTTTACCCCCACCACCCAACTCTCCTTAAATATAGGACTTGCGTTCCCTCTTTGAATGGCTACAGTTATTATTGGTATACGAAATCAGCCCACCGAAGCCCTTGGCCACCTGCTTCCGGAAGGAACCCCTACCCTACTTATTCCAGTCTTAATTATTATCGAAACAATTAGCCTATTCATCCGCCCCCTCGCACTTGGCGTACGACTAACTGCTAACCTTACAGCCGGACATCTTTTAATTCAACTAATCGCAACGGCCGCAACTGTTCTTCTACCGCTCATGCCCACTGTAGCAATTATTACCGCAACCATTCTCTTCCTCCTTACACTTTTAGAAGTCGCCGTAGCAATAATCCAAGCATACGTATTTGTTCTTCTTCTAACCCTATACCTACAAGAAAACGTCTAATGGCCCACCAAGCACACGCATACCACATAGTAGACCCCAGCCCCTGGCCTTTAACAGGCGCAGTTGGTGCCCTGTTAATAACATCAGGCCTTGCCATTTGATTCCACTTTAATTCCACGACACTAATAACTATTGGAATAATCCTTACTATCCTTACAATGTACCAGTGATGACGTGACATCATTCGAGAAGGTACCTACCAGGGACACCACACCCCTCCTGTTCAAAAAGGGCTTCGATACGGTATAATCCTTTTCATTACCTCCGAAGTCTTCTTCTTCCTAGGCTTTTTCTGAGCGTTTTACCACGCCAGCCTCGCCCCAACCCCGGAACTAGGGGGCTGCTGACCGCCCACAGGCATTACCACCCTTGACCCGTTCGAAGTTCCCCTTCTAAACACAGCAGTTCTCCTTGCCTCAGGAGTTACAGTAACCTGAGCTCATCACAGCATCATGGAAGGAGACCGAAAAGAGGCAGTCCAATCTTTAGCACTAACGATTCTGCTGGGCTTCTATTTTACCTTCCTACAAGGCATGGAATATTATGAAGCCCCTTTTACGATTGCAGACGGGGTCTATGGCTCTACATTCTTTGTAGCCACAGGGTTCCACGGCCTTCATGTCATTATTGGTTCCACATTCCTCGCCGTTTGCTTACTCCGCCAAATCCGCTACCACTTTACATCTGAACACCATTTTGGATTCGAAGCAGCCGCTTGATATTGACATTTCGTAGACGTTGTTTGACTATTCCTATACGTTTCCATCTACTGATGAGGATCTTAATCTTTCTAGTATCAACTCCAGTATAAGTGACTTCCAATCACCAGGTCTTGGTTAAAATCCAAGGAAAGATAATGAGCCTAGTAACAACAATTATTGCAATCGCCGCCGTGCTCTCTACCATCCTGGCCATCGTATCATTCTGGCTTCCTCAAATAACACCAGACCATGAAAAACTCTCCCCCTATGAATGCGGATTTGACCCCCTAGGTTCAGCCCGACTGCCCTTTTCACTTCGTTTCTTTCTCGTTGCCATTCTCTTCCTTCTGTTTGATCTAGAAATCGCCCTCCTTCTACCCCTTCCATGAGGAGACCAACTAACATCACCTCTCACCACATTTCTCTGAGCCACTGCCGTTCTAGCCCTTCTAACCCTCGGCCTAATTTACGAATGACTGCAGGGGGGCCTAGAATGAGCTGAATGGGTAGTTAGTCTAAATTAAAATACTTGATTTCGGCTCAAGAGCTTGTGGTGAAAGCCCACAATTACCTTATGACCCCTGTTCACTTCGCCTTTTCATCAACCTTTATGTTAGGACTGACAGGCCTGGCATTTCACCGAACCCACCTCCTCTCAGCCCTTCTATGCTTAGAAGCTATAATGTTGTCTCTCTTTATTGCCCTATCAATCTGAACCCTTCAGCTAGACTCAACCAACTTCTCAGCCTCTCCCATACTCTTGCTGGCCTTTTCAGCATGTGAAGCGAGCGCAGGGTTAGCTCTGCTAGTAGCAACATCACGAACCCACGGAAGCGACCGACTACAAAGCCTTAACCTACTACAATGCTAAAAATCCTCATCCCAACGCTTATGCTAGTACCCACAACCTGAATAGTCCCCTCAAAATGGCTATGACCTACTACCCTTGCCCACAGCCTCATCATTGCACTAGCCAGCCTCACCTGACTAGAAAACTTGTCAGAAACCGGCTGATCCTCCCTCAACCTGTACATAGCAACAGACCCTCTCTCGACCCCACTTCTTGTTTTAACTTGCTGACTACTACCTCTTATAATTCTAGCCAGTCAAAACCACACAACTATGGAACCTGTAAACCGCCAGCGGATATATATTACCCTTCTCACATCCTTACAAATCTTCCTTATTCTGGCCTTCAGTGCCACCGAAATCATTATGTTTTATATCATGTTTGAAGCCACACTTATTCCAACACTGGTCATTATTACCCGATGAGGCAACCAAACCGAACGCCTGAACGCAGGGACTTACTTTTTATTTTATACACTAGCAGGCTCACTTCCGCTCCTAGTCGCACTTCTTCTCTTACAAAACAGCACAGGCACCCTGTCCCTTTTAACACTTCAGTATTCCGCTCCTGCTCAATTAGTGTCTTATGCAGATAAACTGTGATGAGCGGGCTGCCTAATCGCATTCCTAGTTAAAATACCACTGTACGGTGTACACCTGTGACTTCCTAAAGCACACGTAGAAGCTCCTATCGCAGGCTCAATAATTCTTGCAGCAGTTCTCCTAAAACTAGGAGGCTACGGAATAATGCGTATGATGATTATGCTAGAACCACTCACCAAAGAACTTAGCTACCCCTTTATTATCTTTGCCCTATGAGGTGTAATCATAACAGGCTCAATTTGCCTACGCCAGACTGACCTTAAGTCTCTAATTGCCTATTCATCTGTAAGCCACATGGGCCTAGTTGCAGCAGGGATCCTTATTCAAACACCGTGGGGATTTACTGGGGCCCTAATTTTAATGATTGCACATGGACTGACCTCATCAGCACTATTCTGCTTAGCAAACACCAATTACGAACGGACACATAGCCGAACAATAGTGTTAGCACGTGGCCTACAAATAGTCCTTCCCTTAATAACTTCATGATGATTTATTGCAAGTCTCGCCAACCTAGCACTACCCCCTCTACCCAATCTTATGGGAGAACTAATAATCCTCACTTCTTTATTTAACTGATCCTACTGAACCCTGGTACTCACAGGGACTGGGACTCTAATTACCGCAGGGTACTCACTCTACATGTTCCTCATAACACAACGGGGCCCCCTTCCCGCACACATTATTGCCCTTGACCCCTCACACTCCCGGGAACACCTACTTATAGCACTTCACCTGCTTCCCCTAGTCCTCCTCATCCTCAAGCCCGAATTAATTTGAGGCTGAACCGCCTGTAGATATAGTTTAAGTAAAACATTTGATTGTGGCTCCAAAGACAGAGGTTAAAATCCCCTTATTTACCGAGAGAGGCTCGCTAGCAACGGAAACTGCTAATTTTCGCGTCCTTGGTTGAACCCCTGGGCTCACTCGTCCCGGCTTCTAAAGGATAACAGCTCATCCGCTGGTCTTAGGAACCAGAAACTCTTGGTGCAAATCCAAGTAGCAGCTATGCACCCCACCTCTCTAATAATAACAACAAGCTTAATCATTATCTTCTCACTACTAGCATACCCTGTTCTTACCACCTTCTCCCCTCATCCCCGGGCCCCCGACTGAGCTCTCTCACAAGTAAAAACTGCGGTAAAATTAGCATTTTTCGTTAGCCTACTTCCCCTCTTTCTGTATATGAATGAAGGGGCGGAGACAATCATCACTAACTGAAACTGAATAAACACCCTTACCTTCGACATCAATATTAGCCTAAAATTTGACCACTATTCAATCATTTTTACCCCTATTGCACTTTACGTAACATGATCCATCCTAGAGTTCGCATCATGGTATATACACGCCGACCCCTTTATAAACCGCTTTTTCAAATATCTCCTGGTTTTTCTTATCGCAATAATTGTTCTAGTTACAGCAAACAACATGTTTCAACTATTCATTGGCTGAGAAGGAGTCGGGATTATATCTTTTCTCCTCATCGGATGATGATACGGACGAGCCGACGCAAATACTGCTGCCCTACAAGCGGTGGTCTATAACCGTGTTGGAGACATCGGACTCATCCTTGCCATAGCATGAATAGCAACCAACCTTAATTCATGAGAAATACAACAAATGTTTGCAGCCGCTAAAGACTTCGACATAACCCTGCCACTACTAGGGCTAATCCTTGCCGCCACCGGTAAATCAGCCCAATTTGGCCTCCACCCATGACTCCCCTCTGCTATGGAGGGTCCTACACCGGTCTCTGCCCTACTGCACTCCAGCACTATGGTTGTAGCAGGGATCTTTCTCCTAGTTCGGATGAGCCCCCTGATGGAGAACAACCCAACAGCCCTAACGCTCTGCCTCTGCCTGGGAGCCCTAACTACACTATTCACCGCTACCTGCGCCCTCACCCAGAACGATATCAAAAAAATCGTTGCATTTTCCACTTCAAGCCAGCTAGGCCTTATGATAGTTACCATCGGACTTAATCAACCCCAACTCGCATTCCTCCACATCTGCACTCACGCCTTCTTCAAAGCTATGCTCTTCCTCTGCTCCGGCTCAATTATTCACAGCCTAAATGACGAACAAGACATTCGTAAAATAGGAGGCATGCACCATCTCACCCCATTTACCTCCTCCTGCTTAACCATTGGAAGCCTCGCCCTGACCGGGACCCCCTTCCTAGCAGGGTTTTTCTCTAAAGATGCTATCATCGAAGCACTAAACACATCTCACCTTAACGCCTGAGCCCTAACACTCACCCTACTTGCAACCTCCTTCACGGCCATCTATAGCCTCCGAGTTGTGTTCTTCGTGTCCATGGGACACCCGCGATTTAATGCCCTTTCCCCCATTAACGAAAACAACCCGGCGGTGATTAACCCAATTAAACGACTAGCCTGAGGAAGCATTATTGCCGGCCTACTCATCACCTCTAATATTACCCCCTTAAAAACACCTATTATGTCTATACCCCCTCTACTAAAATTGGCAGCCCTCGTCGTGACGATCGTGGGTCTAGTTACCGCCCTAGAACTAGCCTCCCTGACAAGTAAACAGTTTAAGCCTACCCCTACACTTTCACCCCACCACTTCTCCAATATGTTAGGCTTCTTCCCACACATTATTCATCGCTTCACCCCCAAACTGAACTTAGTTTTAGGACAAACCGTTGCCAGCCAAATGGTTGACCAAACCTGACTAGAGAAAGTTGGCCCTAAAGCCCTTGCTTCCTCTAACCTTCCCCTTATTACAACCACAAGTAATGCTCAGCAAGGTATAATTAAAACCTACCTATCCCTGTTCCTCCTCACCCTTGCCCTTGCAACCCTACTGATTACTTACTAAACTGCCCGAACCGTCCCACGGTTCATCCCCCGAGTCAATTCCAACACTACAAAGAGAGTAAGTAGTAGCACTCACGCGCTGATCACTAACATTCCTCCCCCAAACGAATACATCATCGCAACTCCCCCAATATCTCCACGAAAGACAGAAAACTCCTCTATGTCATCAGCAGGGACCCAAGATGCTTCATACCACCCCCCTCAAAAAGCGCCACAGGCTAGGGTGACCCCTACCGCATATACTACTATATATAACACAACAGCTGGGCTCCCTCAGCTTTCAGGATATGGCTCAGCAGCTAAAGCTGCTGAATAAGCAAATACAACCAACATTCCCCCAAGATAAATTAAAAACAGTACTAGTGATAAGAAGGAGCCACCATGCCCCACCAAAACCCCACACCCCATGCCCGACACAACTACCAATCCTAAGGCAGCAAAGTAGGGAGACGGGTTAGAAGCAACCGCAACCAGCCCGAGGACTAAACCAAATAAAAGTAGACACATCATATAAGTCATAATTCCTGCCAGGATTTTAACCAGGACTAACGGCTTGAAAAACCACCGTTGTTATTCAACTACAAGAACCCTAATGGCAAGCCTTCGAAAAACGCACCCGCTACTAAAAATCGTTAACGACGCACTCATTGATCTCCCCTCCCCCGCCAACATTTCCGTATGATGAAACTTCGGTTCGCTGCTTGGACTCTGCTTAGCTTCTCAGATTCTTACAGGACTATTCCTTGCTATGCACTACACCCCTGATGTCGAATCAGCTTTTGCTTCAGTAGCCCACATCTGCCGAGATGTGAACTTCGGATGACTCATCCGAAACCTCCATGCAAACGGCGCATCCTTCTTCTTCATCTGTATTTATCTTCACATCGGACGAGGCCTTTATTACGGTTCTTATCTCTTTAAAGAAACCTGAAACATCGGAGTAGTGCTTCTGCTCCTAGTAATGATAACTGCTTTCGTTGGTTATGTATTACCTTGAGGACAAATGTCATTCTGAGGTGCCACTGTTATTACCAACCTCTTATCTGCGGTACCATACGTGGGCACTATACTAGTTGAATGAATCTGAGGGGGCTTCTCAGTTGACAACGCCACTCTCACACGATTCTTTGCTTTCCACTTCCTTTTCCCTTTCGTCATCGCAGCCTTCACAATTCTCCATCTCCTCTTCCTACACGAAACAGGATCAAACAACCCAATTGGCCTAAACTCCAACGCAGACAAAATCTCATTTCACCCCTACTTCTCATACAAAGATCTCCTAGGGTTTGCAGTTATGCTAATGGCACTAACCTCACTAGCCCTATTCTCCCCCAACCTTTTAGGAGACCCAGACAACTTCACCCCTGCTAACCCAATGGTTACCCCTCCACATATTAAACCTGAATGATATTTCCTGTTTGCCTACGCCATTCTACGCTCAATTCCAAACAAACTAGGAGGAGTCCTGGCCCTACTTGCCTCTATCCTTGTTCTTATAGTAGTTCCATTCCTCCACACATCAAAACAACGAGCACTAACGTTCCGCCCCGTCTCACAATTCTTATTCTGAACACTCGTTGCAGACGTTGTGATTCTTACATGAATCGGGGGCATACCAGCCGAACAGCCCTTCATTATCATTGGTCAAGTAGCATCTGTGCTTTACTTCTCCCTATTCCTTGTCTTTTTCCCAGCTGCAGGATGGGCGGAGAATAAAATCCTTGGATGATCCTGCATTAGTAGCTCAGCGTCAGAGCGCCGGTCTTGTAAACCGGACGCCGGAGGTTAAAATCCTCCCTCTTGCTCAAAGAAAGGAGATTCTAACTCCTACCCCTAACTCCCAAAGCTAGGATTCTAAACTAAACTATTCTTTGGAGCTACATATATGTACGTGCTTTGCATGTACATGTATGTAATTACACCATACAATTATATTAACCATATCAATGGCATTCAAGGACATATATGTATTATCAACATATATAGGAGTAAACCATTAATGTTTTAAATTATACACTAAGATTTACATAAACCATCCTAATTAATTATTCAATTAAAATTGTAAAGGTACTGGCGAAATTTAAGACCTAACACAATAACTCATAAGTCTAGATATACCAGGACCCACCACCCCGTCAAATCTCACAATCTTAATGTAGTAAGAGCCTACCATCCAGCTCATTTCTTAATGCATACGGTTATTGAAGGTGAGGGACAACTATTGTGGGGGTTTCACTCAGTGAATTATTCCTGGCATTTGGTTCCTACTTCAGGGCCATTGATTGATATTATTCCTCACACTTTCATCGACGCTTGCATAAGTTAATGGTGGAGTACATACGACTCGTTACCCAACATGCCGAGCGTTCACTCCATCGGGCAACTGGTTCTCTTTTTTGTCTTCCTTTCACTTGACATTTCAGAGTGCACACGGTAATGACTAACAAGGGTGTACATTTCCTTGCGCGCAAGTGAATAGTATTAATGTTGGAAAGACTTTTATAAAGAACCACATACTTGGATATCAAGAGCATAAATGATATATTACTCCTAGAATATCTAAGATGCCCCCCGGGGTTTCCGCGCGTTAAACCCCCCTACCCCCCTAAACTCCTGAGATCACTAACACTCCTGTAAACCCCCCGTAAACAGGAAAACCTCGAGTAGGGTATTTCATGCCCAAATTGTATCTATTTACATTATTGTAAATATTGCGTAT